AGAAAGAGACCCAAGTCCTAATAACCCCGCTAAGTGGTGATTCAACATGGATTCTACATCTTGGAACCAGGACAATTTGGGAGCGGCTTTGTGATAATGGAACCAACCAGCAAAAAGCATTAACGATGCAAAAATCAATGCACCGATTGCGGTACAATAGAGTTGTAATTCACTAGTTATTCCAGATGCTCGCCAAATCTGAAAAAACCCGGAGGTTATTTGGATTCCTCGGAAACCCCCGCCTACATCACCATTCAAAATTTCTTGCCCTACTATTGGCCAAACTACCTGAGCACTGGGTCCAATGTGGGTAGGATCGCTTAGCCATGCTTCATAATTGGAAAAACGGGCACCGTGGAAGTACATGCCACTCAACCAAAGAAAGATAATGGAGAGTTGACCGAAATGAGCACTAAAGATTTTTCGAGAGATCTCCTCCAAATCACCGGTATGACTATCGAAATCGTGAGCATCAGCATGTAGGTTCCAGATCCAAGTGGTAGTATCAGGGCCCTTAGCTATTGTTCTTGAGAAATGCCCGGGTCTGGCCCATTCCTCAAAAGATGTTTTTACAGGATCCCTATCCACAACAATTTTAACTTCTGGTTCCGGCGAACGAATAATCATTAAGTCCTCCTCTTTCCGGACAAGACATACAAAGAGACCCGCCAACTGTCTTTTTAGTGAATCTTTGAAAGATAGATATTATGATTAGTCCTTTTCTTTACTATCTACCATCCTTCTATTTTTTTTTTAGTTATTCACTGGAGCAATTATATATTGAAGTCAATCCGAGGCAAGTGTTCGGATCTATTATGACATAAGGATTAGGTGCCTAACGGACATTGGTTCTCCTGGAAAATTCTTTCTCGACGTAACAAAAAAATCTTTTTTTTATGTTTTAATTTAAGAAGCTAGTGCATTTTTTTTTTTGAGAGTATAAGCCCCTATCTACATCTATTTTCCTTGAGTGAGCATAATATAGATTTTTTTATTCGATTCCAAATTCCAAGATAACTTATTAGAATTATTAATAAGACCGTCCTGATATATTAGGTAGGAATATTTGGATTGCCCCCCCTTTTATTTGCTTTATTACTTCTGTTCTAGAGCCTATCCCTGCTGTTTATCCTTATGAAATATGATAAAAAATCGAAGGTAGAAGAAAGGGATATAATGAAATTCTTGATTTGTTTGATCTTCCTACCTAAATTATTTGATTAATGGATCAACAACCAAACCACCCATTTTATGAAAATGGAGAGTGGTCTTATTCAAATTCAAAGCGCTTCGTAATCTTCAACCAGTTCTGTGCTTCAATATAATTTCCCGGAGTAAGCGCTATAGCTTGTTTCCAATACTCAGCAGCTTGATCAAACCAAGCTTCCGCAATTTCCGAATCACCCTGTAGAATGGCCTGTTCTCCTCGGTCGGAATAGGCAGTTCCTTCCCCTAGAACCGTACTTGAGAGTTTCCTACCTCATACGGCTCAGAAATTGCTATCTTAATTTCCCCTATCTTAACTGAATTCAATTTCTCAAAAATCGATCCAATTTCTTCTTGGGTTAAGCAGAAGAAGTTAATTACCTAAGTTTCAAACCCTAATTTTGATCAATAATCAGTTTGATCTTTTCTCCCACCTTCAGAAGAATGAAGCATAGATAGACCTATACCCTTAGTTCGAATTTTCTGAAAGGTAACTATCTCGGTTTCGTTTCTTTCATATATGAAATTTCTATAGAATCCTTGAAAAAGACTTTTCCCATAAGAAAGAAAAAAGAACTTACTATCTTTGGGATCTGATACTACACCGCTGCTTAATCCCTTAGTGGATCGGCTCTATTACATAAGCGGATTCCTAAATTTTGCCCCATATCATGGTATAATTAAGCAGTTTTTTTAGTTGTATCGACCCAGTCGCTTACTAATTGATCTTTACGGTGCTTTCTCTATCAATTTGAGACTTTATCCATAGAGTAGTAGTATAGGCTCTACTTTCTTCCTATTTTGATTCTCATGAAGTTCCTACAGCTGATAGGGCAAAATCGTTGTTTTGACGATCCCTATGTAGAAAGCCCTTTTTCTAGTATTTACTAGAAAATTGCATCCTTTCTTTTTTTTATTCTTTCTATAGTGGAGATAGTCGCACGTAATGACAGATCACGGCCATATTATTAAAAGCTTGCGGTAAGAAGGGGTTTCGTTCTAGCGCCCGGAAATAATATTCCAAAGCCTTTGTATGCTCTCCATTGCTTGTGTGTATAAGGCCTATGTTATATAGTATATAACTTCGATCATAGGGATCAATTTCTAGTCGCGTAGCTTCATAATAATTCTGCAAAGCTTCCGCATAATTTCCTTCGGATTGAGCCAACATCCGTTACGGTCGTTCATTCTATTCAAAAAATCTCCGTTCCAAAACCGTACATGAGGTTTTCATCTCATACGGCTCCTCCCTTCTGTACATAGTACTAAGCGAAAAATCTATAGAAAATAGAATTAGTTACATCTCATTATGGACCGAAAGGGGCTGGTATTTTTCCAAGAAATCTCTAGCCAACCTTCCCCCAAGAGGTTTTTCTTAACACCAATGAATTATATTAATGCTAGAAGAAAACGATAGCTCCAAGACTTTCTTTGTTCTCAACGCCTCTTATTTACAGGAATTAGCCACTTCAACGACCTTTGATGGTTATAAGGGTATCCAAAGTACAAACCTGATGGTTGTTTGTTATCCCAACCATTCTTCCCAACCCTGATACCGATCAGGAAAGGGCTAATTTCTAACAAAGTTTTTCTCTTGTTGATTCCTATTTCGAGGTGTAGTGCTTTTTTCCCCAATGCTGCCTATTGGTACTAGTAGAGTAGGATTGGCCTGTAATACAGAACCTATCCTGTAGGTGTAACCTTTCGCTCAATACTCAAATCTACAATTGAAGCATCTGAGGCCACATCAATCGAGGATACACGACAGAAGGAATTGTTAGTTCACCTCACCTTCCCCAAGCGTGGGTTTCCTTTACTAATTTTGTTCTCTCTATGCGAACCCCCTCTCTTTCTCGTAAGAATGAGATGTAGGTAGGGCTAAAAAAAACAAAAAAAAAGAGTCAAATCACACCATCTCTATAATAACTAAATGCCTTTTTTTCCCCTGAGGTTGTCGGAATTATTTGCAATAAAATATTGGCTACAATCGAGGAGGTCTTATCAATGAAATTTCCATTTATACGGGATCTAGGCATAATTCCCAATCCATTCTATATAGAATTCTTTTCATTCTATCACAAAATAACATAAAAACAAAACATTCGATTCTTATAAATCGATCCATATGCTCTAAATGGATAAGAGAAGTATGGATTTTCCGCTCAGCTCAAACTGTTTCCTTTTCCTTCTGTTTGGACAAGAAGAGATATTAAATATTTGACTAAGATTGGATTTCATTCCACTTTCCTATTTCTCAACAACAACTTCTCTCATCAACTATTTTGCGTTTTTAAAGTCATTAATTATCCCGTACCCTTTTTTATATTAGATTGTACGGCGTAACGTACCTTATGCAAATAGAATTCTAGGGTTCCTTTATTTTCTTATGGAATAAGAAGAATTCTTCCATTCTCTTTTTATTTGGGTTTTCCCCAAAGAAAAACTTTTGAGGGAGCAGAATTCCTAGTAAAAAAAAACCAGGATCCTTCCACTTAGATGAAAAGGGATTTTTCCAATAGAGCCATGGAATCCCCGAGCGGTTGTGGCTGTACCTGTACTGCAGGAATACGAAAACTCGCTATTCACTCAGTTTATTTTCCATAATAAGATTATGTAGGAGAGATGGCCGAGCGGTTCAAGGCGTAGCATTGGAACTGCTATGTAGACTTTTGTTTACCGAGGGTTCGAATCCCTCTCTTTCCGTTTCTCTTAATTCATCAACGTTACCGATCACAATGTATCAAATCAAATAACAATTTATTTCAGCAATAATACCTTTATTTAATAGAAATTCTCTATAGCAAATTACTGTGGTATGTAAAATACACATAGAGCAAATAACAAAAAAGAAAAAAGGATTCTAGGGTTAATCTAATCTATTTCTGCTAGGTGAATGGGAAAATACGAATTAAGAGCCTTAGGTCGATTTAGTTCGAGGAAAGGGGAAGGGGAAAAAAATTCTATGAACCTTTCCTTTTTTCGTTAAGTTCAAGTCTGACGAGAGTAATATTCTACAACTAACAACTCATTTATTTTAAGACCGACCCACTTCCTATCTAGGACTTTTTGTACTAGTCCTTTATATTGCAATGTGTCAACCGTCAAATGCTTTGGCAATTTGCCCGGATCGGATGAAGCAATAGAATTTTGAACCAGACGTTTTGATCTTTGGTTATCCTTCGTAGTAATAATATCTCGGGGTTTGCAACGAAAACTTGGTATATCAACTATACGACCATTAACTAAAATATGTCTATGGTTAACTAATTGCCGGGCCCCAGGAATGGTTGAAGCCATACCCAATCGAAAAACGATATTATCTAAACGCATTTCAAGTAATTGTAGTAAAACCTGACCTGTTGACCTTTTTGCTTTTCCAGCGATATGTACATATCTAAGTAATTGTCGCTCTGTCAGACCATAATGAAAACGCAATTTCTGTTTTTCTTGAAGACGAATACGATATTGCTCTTTTTTCCCAGAATGGAATTTTTTTTTCAGATTACTTCCGGATTTAGGCGTTTTTCTAGTGAGTCCTGGTAAAGCTCCCAGACGGCGTATTTTTTTTAAACGAGGTCCTCGATAACGGGACATGAAGACTCCTTTTTTATTTTATTGAAATTTCATTTTACACAATAAATTTCATTGTATTTACATTACAGAATACATCGAAATTAAAACTGAATTAAACTAAAGGATAAACAGAGTAAAATCTACTAAAGTACCACAAAAAATGGAATTTCATCAACATCTGGATTTTTTGTATATATATTATTTATTTTAATGTTTTGTATCTAGCTAAATTGTAAGGTAGAACGACATAATAGAACCTGGATTCTCCACTTAATTCGGAAAAAAAAAGAGAGATATTCTTGTTCATGGAACATCGATAGAGAAAAAAGCCGACTATCGGATTTGAACCGATGACCCTCGCATTACAAATGCGATGCTCTAACCTCTGAGCTAAGTGGGCTTACATAACAGAAATAGTGTAACAAATAGAAATATATATAGGAAATCTGTAAAATGTCAGATCTTAATTATTAATCTTAGTTATTAACTAGTTCGAAATTTGAAGTTCTACTTAAAATGAAAAAAAAAACTCGAATTTCATAAAGATAAAGTTAGCTTGATATGCTTAACTAAATGATATTCTTAAATAGGATGATCGAATTTATTGAACTTTCTTTTTATTTCTTTAATTCGCAAATCCATTTTTCTAATAGAATCTATTCCAATTTCTATATTGAATTTGATTTCAGATATTTTCAATTTGATATGGCTCAGACGAATAATCTAATACATAGAAAAGAATAATATATATGAATAATATAATAAAGAGAAAATGCCAATCTCTTGGCATTTTCATTCGATCATTATATACATTTTTATTTTTGAGATATTTTGTTTTTTTTTTATTTGTTAATAATTTAAGGATTAATATTTCACTAAGGAGAAGATAGAATCATAGCAAATGAAATTTCGAATTCTGATTAGAAAAAAAAAAGAATGAATATCAAGCGTTATAGTATGATTTTGAATACTCTAAAAAATGAAGGTGGGGGGAGGTGGGGGAGAGAAAAACTTTTGGATATATTGATTCCGATTGAATTGCAAATAGATCAACGATAGAATCAATTCAATTCTGAATTGCAATAAGCGGGGTCTCTCAAATAGAGACGAGCTGCTAGACTACGTCGAATAATGAATTCAATGATTCAAAAAAAAAACTAAGAGATGGATGAAATTACACAAGGAATCCTGGTTTCAAAGAAAAGGAAAATGGGGATATGGCGAAATCGGTAGACGCTACGGACTTGATTGTATTGAGCCTTGGTATGGAAACCTGCTAAGTGGTAACTTCCAAATTCAGAGAAACCCTGGAATTAAAAATGGGCAATCCTGAGCCAAATCCCTTTTTTGAAAAACAAGTGGTTCTCAAACTAGAACCCAAAGGAAAAGGATAGGTGCAGAGACTCAATGGAAGCTGTTCTAACGAATCGAGGTAATTACGTTGTGTTGGTAGTGAAACTCCCTCTAAATTAGAGAAAGAGGGGCTTTGCTTTATACATCTAATACACAAGTATAGATACTGACATAGCAAACGATTAATCACAGAACCCATATCATAATATAGGTTCTTTATTTATTTATTTTTTAGAATGAAATTTGGAATGATTATGAAATAGAAAATTCAGAATTTTTTTAGAATTATTGTGAATCCATTCCAATCGAATATTGAGTAATCAAATCCTTCAATTCATTGTTTTTGAGATCTTTTAAAAAGTGGATTAATCGGACGAGGATAAAGAGAGAGTCCCATTCTACATGTCAATACTGACAACAATGAAATTTCTAGTAAAAGGAAAATCCGTCGACTTTATAAGTCGTGAGGGTTCAAGTCCCTCTATCCCCAAACCCTCTTTTATTCCCTAACCGTATATCCTCTTTTTTCTTTTATCAATGGGTTTAAGATTCATTAGCTTTCTCATTCTACTCTTTCACAAAGGAGTGCGAAGAGAACTCAATGGATCTTATGCTATTCATTAAAATGGATTTTATGCTATTCATTAAATAGATTTCTTTTTTATTAGAGTATCGGCAAAGAATCTCGATTATTAATTAGATTTTTAAGTATTATTAAGTAAGCCATCCACAATGCATAGGACTACCCCCCATTTCCAAATTTGGAATCGAATACTTTATTGATTTTTTAGTCCCTTTAATTGACATAGATGCAAATACTCTACTAGGATGATGCACAAGAAAAGGTCAGGATAGCTCAGTTGGTAGAGCAGAGGACTGAAAATCCTCGTGTCACCAGTTCAAATCTGGTTCCTGGCACAGAAAAAAAAGGGATCTACCGAATAGATATTGATACAAATACCTCGAGATGGATTGGGGTACATATTCATTAATAATCTAGATAGTATAGACTAAGTAGATAAATCTCTAAACACGTCTTTTTTTTCTTTTTAGAAACGGGTTAAAATCTCTGGTTCTTTTCTTTATGGTATAGAAGGAGGTGAGATTAGGCGCCCTTTTCTTCATTTTTGCATTTCTTATTAATTTAGTATTCCGCTATTCTGAAGAATTTTTTTTTATTCTTGCTTATCTTACTTTCTTAGTTGTTCTAAGTAATGCGCGCGGTACAAAGTTCGTGGTAGGAACTTCTTTGAGTCATTGTATTGTTCTGTTCATATGAAGGAAATGAATATGTGATTTTCCAATTTGGAAAACCGAAATGAAGCCCTTTTTTGCTCAGTCTATCTGGACCTTTTTTTATATTTTATA